AATATTGAAAAAAAAAAAAAAAAAAGGTTTATTTTTTTATATTTATTAATTTTTATATAAATAAAAATCAATATTTAATTTAATATTATTGCTTAAATTTTATAATATTTAACTACTATTATTTTTATAAAAAGTAATACTTATTATTAATTTATAGATTTTTATATTTAAAATTTAAAAAAAAAAAAATAGTTTATATTTAATTTTTTATAAATAAAATTATGAGATTATATTAATTTTTATTTATATAAATTTTTATAATTAGTTAATAAATTTACTTATATTTTTATAATTTTATAAATAATTAATACATATTTTAAATTTTTATTATTAAATTATATAAATTAAAAGTTAATTAAAATCTTAATAAATTTTGAATTTTAAAGAAAAATTTTTATTTGTTTGTTTAATATATTATTTTATTTAAAATAAAAAAAAATTATAAAAGTTTTTATTTTTTAAATTTATTAATTTTTATTTTTAAAAATTTTTACAATTAATTTTAAATTTTTATAGAATTTGCAAATTTTGTTTTGTTTAAATTTAAAGTTAATTGATAAATTTATTGAGATTTTTATTGTTTTATAAATAATTAAAAAATATTGCAAATTTTATTAATTATTTATATAATACAGGAGCAAATGAAAATCTCAATAAATTTTATTTTATTAGGGAGGAATTTCTTTTTTTTTTTTTTTGTTTATTTAACATTTTGTTTTATATAAATTAAGCATTATTTATTTTTTAATTAAAAAATTTGCAAAAAGTTTGTAATTAATTTTTTTTTATGAAAGTTCATAAAAAACGTTATGATTTTTTATGTAAATTTTACTTCAATATTTTAAAGTTAATATATTCTAGTATTGATATTAAATAATAGTTTGTTTTTCTATTTAAAATTTTAATATTTTTTTTTTCAAAAAAAAATAATTTTTATAGTAGTTGAATAATCTAATCATTCAAGTTAAATGTTTTTAGTAAAAAAAAATAAATTTAGTTATATTATATTGAAATTTATTATTAAAGTATAAATTGTTTGCTTGAATTATTATTTTAACAAAAGTTTTATTTTAGCTTAAAATAATAGTTTATAATTTTTATACATATAAGTTTTAGCGGGTATAATATTTTATTTTAAAAATATAATATTTATTAATTTATTTGTAGTTTTTAATTTTTTATATATAAGAAATTATGATTAAGAAATTTATTTTATATATTAACAAAGTTTGTGCCAGCAGTTGCGGTTAAACAAACAATATAATTATTATTTATTAATTAATAATTAAATGTTTTTTTTTAAATTAAATTTAATTTTATTAAGTGAAATTTTAAAATTAATTAAATTTATAATAAAAAAATTTGAAGTTATTAAATTTTTTATTAAACTAGGATTAGATACCCTATTATTTAAAATGTAAATTTTTAGTATTAAATTATTAATAGTTATGTTCTTAAAAATTAAAGAATTTGGCGGTATTTTAGTCTTTTCAGAGGAACCTGTTCTATAATTGATATTCCACGATTAGTTTAACTTTTATTAATTAATTTATATATCGTCGTAGTTTGAATATTTTATAAGAATTTTAATATTCAAAATTTATAATTATAAAAAAAATCAGATCAAGGTATAGTTTATATAAAAGAAGAAATGGGTTACAATAAATTTATTTATATGGATTAAAATTTTAAATAATTTTATGAAATTGGATTTGAAAGTAATATAATTTATATTAATTATATGATTTAAGCTCTAAAATATGTACATATCGCCCGTCGCTCTCAAATAAATTGAGATAAGTCGTAACAAAGTAGATGTACTGGAAAGTGTATCTGGAATTAACAAATTAGAGCTTGATAAAAGTATTTTATTTACATTAAAAAGTTAATTGTGAAATTCAATTTAATTTGAATTAAAGTATTTATATGTTTATAATATTTAAATAAAGTATTATTTTTTTTTATTAATTATATAGAAAAAATTAATTTAATTATAGTTAATAGTATAGTGATAGAAAATTGAAATATTTTGAAAATTAAAATTTTTAAAAGAATAATTAAATTTTAGTACCTTGTGTATCAGGGTTTATTAATAAAAATTTATTTTTTTTAAATTTCTCGATTTTAAAAGAGTTAAATATATATATATATATTAATGTAAAATAATTATATTAAATATATATTTAGTAATGAAACGTTATTCGTTTTTAAATATATCTAGTTTTTTAAGAAATAAATTTAATTTATTTATCAATAAAAATTAATTTAATTAATAATTTTACTTTTATTTGATAAAAAATATTATAAGGGATAAGCTTTATAATAAATTAATATAAATTATTTAATATTAAAAATAAATTTAGGATTAAAAATTTCTTTTATTAATATTTTGTTATAATTAATTTTTTAGTTTAATTATTTATTAATATAATTTTATATTTTTTATTAAAATTATTTATTTAATAATAAAATAAATGTAATAATGATAAAATTAGTATAATTTATTGTATAAATATTTTATTTATATAAGGTTAATTTAAGGAATTCGGCAAAATAATTTTTCGCCTGTTTAATAAAAACATGTCTTTTTGATAATAATTTAAAGTCTAACCTGCCCACTGAATAATTAAATGGCCGCAGTATTTTGACTGTGCAAAGGTAGCATAATCATTAGTTTTTTAATTGAAAGCTGGAATGAATGGTTGAACGAGAAAATTACTGTCTCAAATTAATTTAATTAAAATTTTATTTTTAAGTTAAAAAGCTTAAATATTTTTAAAAGACGAGAAGACCCTATAGAGTTTAATATTTAATTATTTAGTTTTTTTATAATTTATTAAAAAATTAATTAAATATTTTATTGGGGTGATAAATAAATTTAATTAACTTTATTTAATTTTTAACATAAATTTATGATTTATTGATCCATTAATAATGATTAAAAGATAAAATTACCTTAGGGATAACAGCGTTATCTTTTTAGAGAGTTCAAATCGAAAAAAAGGATTGCGACCTCGATGTTGGATTAAAGTTAATTTATGGTGTAGAAGCTATAATATTAAGTCTGTTCGACTTTTAAAACTTTACATGATCTGAGTTTAAACCGGCGTGAGCCAGGTTGGTTTCTATCTTTAAATATTTAAAATATTTTAGTACGAAAGGACCAAATATTTATAAAATTTATTTAAAATTGAATCTTATTGTTATTTTGGCAGATTAGTGCATTAAATTTAGAATTTAATTATGTAAATTATTTTACAAATAATACTTGTTTTATAAAGATTTAATTATAATATTTTTAAGTTCAATTATTTTATTGATTTTTGTTTTAATTGGGGTAGCTTTTTTAACTTTAATGGAACGTAAAGTTTTAGGTTATATTCAAATTCGTAAAGGTCCCAATAAAGTAGGATTTGTGGGTATTCCTCAACCTTTTAGAGATGCTATTAAATTATTTACTAAAGAATCAATTGTTCCTATAATATCAAATTTTAATATATATTATATAGCTCCTATTTTTAATTTATTTTTATCTTTATTATTATGAATATGTATGCCTTTTTTTAGAATTTTATTTAATTTTAATTTAGGATTTTTATTTTTTTTGAGTGTTTCTAGTTTAAGAGTCTATACAATTATAATTGCTGGTTGATCATCAAATTCTAATTATTCTCTATTAGGAGGTATTCGTTCAGTTGCTCAAACTATTTCTTATGAAGTAAGATTATCAATTATTTTAATATCATTCTTATTTATAATTTCTAGTTTAAATATAAATATATTGTTAATTTATCAAAAATATATTTGATTTTTTTATTTAATATTTCCATTATGTTTATTATGATTTGTTTCTAGATTAGCAGAAACTAATCGAACTCCTTTTGATTTTGCAGAAGGGGAATCAGAATTAGTTTCTGGGTTTAATGTTGAATATAGAAGAGGAGGTTTTGCGTTAATTTTTTTAGCGGAATATTCAAGTATTTTATTTATAAGAATGCTAAGAAGATTACTTTTTTTAGGGGGAGATATTTATTCTTTTATATTTTTTTTAAAGTTAGGATTTATGAGATTTTTATGAATTTGAGTTCGTGGTACTTTACCACGATTTCGTTATGATAAATTAATATATTTAGCTTGAAAAAGGTTTTTACCTGTTTCATTAAACTATTTATTTTTTTTTTTAGGGTTAAAATTATTATATTTTTCCTTAATTTTATAGTTAACTAAATTTAGTATAAGTTAAGTTAATAGGTAATTTTATACCTATATTATATTTTCAAAATATATACTTATTCAAGTTCATTAACTAATTTTTAAAAATAATATTATCTCAAATTTTAATTATAATTGGGTTAATTATATAAATTAAAAAATATAAAATAGTTAAAATTTGTCCAATTAAAATATAAGGATCTTCTACTGGGCGGGCTCCAATTCAAGTTAATAAAATAATTACAGAAGTTAATGATCAAAATATAATTTTATTAATTGGGTAGAATATATTTGATTGTAAATTTTTATTATTTATTAATGGTATAAATAATAAAATAGCAATTGATATAACTAAAGCTATTACTCCCCCTAATTTATTAGGGATAGATCGTAAAATAGCATATGCAAATAAGAAATATCATTCAGGCTGAATATGAATAGGGGTAACTAAAGGGTTTGCTGGGATAAAGTTATCAGGGTCTCCTAATATATAGGGATTAATTAAAGTTAATATAATTAGTAAAGTTAATATAATAATAAATCCAAAGATATCCTTATAGGAAAAATAAGGATGAAAAGGAATTTTATCGATATTGCTATTTGTACCTAAAGGATTATTAGACCCTGTTTGATGTAAAAATAATAAATGAATTATTACTAAAGCGGCAATAATAAATGGTATCAAAAAATGTAAAGTAAAAAATCGTGTTAAAGTAGCGTTGTCTACAGCAAAACCCCCTCATAATCATTGAACAATATCTATTCCTAAATAAGGAATTGCGGAAAGTAAATTAGTAATTACAGTGGCTCCTCAAAATGATATTTGTCCTCAAGGTAATACATACCCTAAAAAAGCTGTAGCTATAACAATAAATAAAATAATAACACCTATAATTCATGTTATTGTTAAGTTATAGGATCCATAATAAATTCCTCGTCCAATATGTAAATAAATACAAATAAAAAAAAAAGAAGCCCCATTGGCATGTAATGTTCGAATTAGTCAACCAAAATTTACATCACGACAAATATGAATAACTCTATTAAAAGCTATGTTGATATCGGCTGTATAATGTATTGCCAAAAATAATCCTGTAATAATTTGGATTATTAAACATAATCCTAATAAAGATCCAAAATTTCACCATGCAGAAATATTAGACGGAGATGGTAAATCAATTAAAGAATTGTTTACAATATCTAAGGGGGTATTAAATCGAATAGGTTTTTTCATTAAAATTTTTGTCGTAAAGGACCTAATTGAAATTTAGTAATTTTTACTACAGCAATTAAAGTAATAAATAAATAAATAATTATTAAAAATATAATATAATTAGAGGGGTTATTATAAAATTTTCTTAATATATAATAATTATAATTTATATAAATAAAATTATTTAAATTATTATTTATAATTAAAAATTTATCATTAAATAATAATAAAATTATTATTATTAATATAGTAATAATTATAAGAATTAATTTATTATTAATATTAAATTTTTCATTTGATGCAACACTAGTTATATAAGTAAATAATACTAATATTCCCCCAATTATAATTAAAAATAAAATATAAGAGAATCAATAATTAAAGTTTAGAAATCCTGTAATTAAAGAAATTAAAATAGTTTGTATTAATAAAATTATTCCTATAGATAAAGGATGAATTATAAATAAAAAAATTATAGAAAATATAAGGTTTATAATTAATAATATTAATAAAATACAGAAAATAGTTTAAATAAAATATTAATTTTGGAGATTAAAGTTAAGAAGTTTTTTCTTTTTTCTGAAGTTTTAAAAGTTAAACTTATTTTTGGTTTACAAGACCAATATTTTTATTAAATTATTAAAACTAATGTTAATATTATTTTCTATTTTTATATATTTAAGAGGAATTTTAGTATTTTGTTTAAAACGTAAACATTTGTTATTAATATTATTGAGACTAGAATTTATTATTTTATCTTTATATTTTATATTATTTATAAGATTAAGTTATTATATTAATGAATATTATTTTTCTATGGTTTTTATAACTATAAGAGTATGTGAAGGTGCTTTAGGGTTATCTTTATTAGTTTCGTTAATTCGAACTCATGGTAATGATTATTTTCAAAGATTTAATATTTTATGATAAAATATTTGTTTTTATTAATTTTTATGATTCCTTTAAGATTTAAAAGTAAATTATTTTGATTAAATCAATATTTTTTACTTTTAGTTATTGTTATATTTATGTTCAATTTTTCTTTTAATTTTATATTTATAAATATTAGATATTTTTTAGGTTGTGATTTATTATCTTATATAATAATTTTATTAACATTATGAATTTGTTCATTAATAGTGATAGCAAGGCAAAAAATTTATATTAAGCAGTATTTCAGAAATTTATTTATATTTTTAATTATTATATTAATTATTTCCCTTTATTTAACTTTTTCTACTATAAATTTATTTGTTTTTTATTTATTTTTTGAAATAAGATTAATTCCTACATTAATTTTAATTATTGGGTGAGGGTATCAACCTGAACGAATTCAGGCTGGAGTTTATTTGTTATTTTATACTATATTAGCATCTTTACCTATAATAATTGCAATTTTTTTTTATTATTATAGTCAAAATAGATTAGATTTCTATTATTTTAATAATTTAAATTATTTTTTTTTATACCTAAGAATAAATTTAGTTTTTTTTATTAAAATACCAATATATTTTGTTCATTTATGATTACCAAAAGCTCATGTTGAAGCGCCTGTTTCAGGTTCTATAATTTTAGCTGGAATTATGTTAAAATTAGGTGGGTATGGATTGTTACGAGTAATGAAAATATTTTTAGAAATTGGTTTAAAAATTAATTATTATTTTATTGTTATTTCATTAGTTGGGGGAGTGATTATTTCTCTAATATGTTTACGTCAAATAGACATTAAATCTTTAATTGCCTATTCTTCTGTTTCTCATATAGGGCTTGTTTTAGCAGGTATTATAACAATAAATTATTGGGGATTAGTAGGGGCATTTTTGATAATAATTGCTCACGGGCTTTGTTCTTCAGGTTTATTTTGTCTAGCAAATATAAATTATGAGCGATTAATGAGTCGAAGTTTATTTTTAAATAAGGGATTGATTAATTTGATACCTTCATTAAGTTTATGATGATTTTTATTTAGAGCTTGTAATATATCTGCCCCCCCTTCATTGAATTTAATTGGGGAAATTATTTTAATTAATAGATTAATAAGATGAAGAACATTAAGAATAATGACTTTAATTTTTTTATTATTTTTTAGAGCCGGGTATAGATTATATTTGTATAGATATACTCAACATGGGAAAATTTATTCGGGTTTATTAAGATTTAAATCAAGATTAATTCGAGAATATTTGTTATTAATAATACATTGATTACCTTTAAATTTTTTAATTTTAAAAAGTGAATTTTTAATTTTATGGATTTAATTTAAATAGTTTATAAAAAATATTGATTTGTGATATCAAAGAAATAATTAATTATTTTAAATAATTTTGTCTATTTGTTTAATTTATAGGTTCAGTTTCATCTTATTTAGTTTTTTTTTTTTTTTTTTTAGAATTTATTTTATAATTTTAGATTATAGATTAATATTAGAATTAGAAATAGTAAGTTTAAATTCTTGTTCTATTATAATAACAATTTTATTTGATTGAATGTCATTATTATTTATAAGTTTTGTTTTATTTATTTCTTCTATGGTAATTTTTTATAGAAAAGAGTATATATTAAATGATAATAATTTAAATCGTTTTATTATATTGGTAGTTATATTTGTTTTATCTATAATATTGATAATTATTAGACCTAATTTAATTAGAATTTTATTAGGGTGAGATGGTTTAGGATTAGTTTCTTATTGTTTAGTAATTTATTATCAGAATATTAAATCTTATAATGCTGGAATATTAACTGCTTTAACAAATCGATTGGGTGATGTAGCTTTATTAATTGCGATTAGTTGGATAATAAATTATGGTAGATGAAATTTTATTTATTATTTAAATTTTATAAAATCTGATTATTATATAATAATTATTAGAATATTAGTAATTTTTGCTGCTTTTACAAAAAGAGCACAAATTCCTTTTTCATCTTGATTACCTGCTGCTATAGCGGCTCCTACTCCAGTATCATCTTTAGTTCATTCTTCTACTTTGGTTACTGCAGGAGTTTATTTATTAATTCGTTTTAATTTTTGTTTTAATTCAGAATTTATAATATATATGTTATTTATTTCTAGAATAACAATATTTATAGCAGGGTTAGGGGCTAATTTTGAATTTGATTTAAAGAAAATTATTGCCCTTTCTACTTTAAGTCAGTTAGGTTTAATAATAAGAATTTTATTTTTAAATGAATATAAGTTAGCTTTTTTTCATTTGTTAACTCATGCTTTATTTAAGGCATTACTTTTTATGTGTGCAGGTTGTATTATTCATAATTTGAATAATTGTCAAGATATTCGTTTTATAGGGGGTTTAATTAAACAAATACCTTTAACAAGAAGTTTTTTTACTATTTCTAATTTTTCATTGTGTGGAATTCCCTTTTTATCAGGTTTTTATTCTAAGGATTTAATTCTTGAGATTATATCAATAAATTATTTGAATTTATATATTTATATTATTTTTTATCTTTCTACAGGTTTAACAGTTTGTTATACAATTCGTTTAATATATTATAGATTAATGGGAAATTATAATTATAATTGTCTAAGAATAATTAATGATTCTAGAAAAATTATATTACAAGGAATATCGGGATTAATTTTTTTAGTAATTATTGGGGGGAGAATATTAATTTGGTTAATATTTCCTACTCCTTATTTTATTTGTTTAACTTTAATAATAAAAATAATAACTTTAACAGTAATTATATTAGGAATTTGGTTGGGGTATCAGTTTTCTGTTTTTTATTTAAATTATAATTTAAAAAGATTATTTTTGTATAAAATTTCAATATTTTTTTCTTTAATATGAAATATACCTTTTCTTTCTACATTTGGGGTGAATTTTTATCCTATTTATATAGGAAATATATATTATAAGATTTTTGATCAGGGGTGGTATGAATTTTTAGGTAGTCAGAATATTTATAAAATATTAAAACATAAGTCAATATTTATGAATATTTTATTAAGTAATAATTTAAAGATTTATTTAATTATATTAGTTTTATGGATTATTGTTTTATTAATAAATTTATTTTATTTAAATAGCTTATATAGAGCATAACATTGAAGATGTTAGGGAAATAGTTATATTTTTAAATATTTATAAAAATTATTATTTTAATTTTACAATGAAAATGTAATGTTTTAATTAAACTATATAAATAAGAAATAATAATGGAATTTCACCACTAAAAATTTAAGTTAGAAGCTTAATTTTGATTTAACTTATTTCTTTAATTGGAGTTTTACTCAATAATATTATTAACAGTAATATACCTCTATTTGGTTTCAATTAAAATAAGGATGATTAAACATCAAAATTTTAGGTCGAAACTAAATACAATAATTTGTTTCTTATTATAAGATAAATTGATTTTTCAATACTTTTTAAATGCAAATTAAATGTTATAATTAACTATTATCCTTAAAATTAGTATATTCAATTTAAAGCACCTTGATTTCATTCATGATAAAGTCCTAATAATAAAATAGTAAAAAAGAAAAATCTAATTGTTAAATATATTATTATATTTGTAATATTTAGAATTTTAATTAGAGGAATTAGTAAAGTAATTTCTACATCAAAAATTAAAAAAATTACTGCAATTAAAAAAAATTGAATTGAAAATGGTAATCGTGCAGATCTTTTTGGATCAAAACCACATTCAAATGGTGATGTTTTTTCACGGTCTATGAATGTTTTTTTTGATAAAATTGAAGCTATAATTATTATAATTGTTCTAATAATTAAAATAATACTTGATAATTTTATTATAATTAAGATTATTTATACTAATATTAATTAGATCTTTTGATTGGAAGTCAAAAATAATTTTTATACTATATAAATATCTACCTCATCAATAGATTGAAATATATAAAAATAATCACACTACATCAACAAAGTGTCAATATCATGCAGCAGCTTCAAATCCAAAATGATGAATTGAGGAAAAATGATTATTAATATGTCGTAAATAACAAATTAATAAGAAAGTTGTACCAATAATTACATGAATTCCATGGAATCCTGTAGCTATGAAAAATGAAGATCCATATACAGCATCTGAGATTGTAAATGATGCTTCAATATATTCATAAGCTTGTAATAATGTAAAATAAAATCCTAAAATTACAGTTAATAGAAGTGCTTGTTTTGCTTGAGAAAAATTATTTTCTATTAAACTGTGATGAGCTCAAGTAACTGTTAGACCTGAAGTTAATAAAATTAATGTATTTAATAATGGGATTTGAATTGGGTTAAAAGTTATAATTCCTTTAGGAGGTCAAGTTATGCCAATTTCAATAGATGGAGCTAATCTTCTATGAAAAAATCCTCAAAAAAAACTTAAAAAGAAAAAAATTTCTGAAGTAATAAAAAGAATTATTCCTCAACGTAATCCTATTGTTACATTATAAGTATGAAGGCCTTGAAAAGTTCCTTCACGAGAAACATCTCGTCATCATTGATATATAATTAATATAGTAATTAAAGTTCCTAATAAAAATAAATTATTATTATAAAAATGGAACCACTTAATTAATCCAATTATAGTAATTATCGCCCCTAAAGCTCCTGTTAAAGGCCAAGGTCTCACATCTACTAAATGGAAAGGATGATTTTTATGTATTGACATTATATTAATTAACTTCTCTAGAATATAAAGTTCTTAAAATAGCAAATACATATGATTGAATAATTGCAACAGCTGATTCTAATAATAATAAAAGTAATTGAATAATAATTAAAATATTAATTAATAATAAAGATAATGAGGGTCCGGTATTACCTAATAAAGTTATTAGTAAATGACCAGCAATTATATTTGCTGCTAATCGAACTGCTAAAGTTCCTGGTCGAATAATATTACTGATAGTTTCAATACAGACTATAAAAGGTATTAATACTGGGGGAGTTCCTTGAGGAACTAAATGAGCAAATATATGTATTGTATTATTAATTCACCCATAAATTATAAATCTTAATCATATTGGGAAAGCTAAAGCTAATGTTAAAACTAAGTGTCTTGATCTTGTAAAAATATAAGGAAATAGCCCTAAAAAATTATTAAATAGGATTATAGAAAATAATGAAATGAATATTAAAGTTATTCCTTTAATTTTATTTCCTAAGAGAATTTTAAATTCTTGATGTAAAGTTAAACAAATTTTAATTCATAGGAAATTTATTCGAGAGGGAATTAATCAAAATATTGAAGGAATAAATAATAATCCTATAAATGTTCTTAATCAATTTAATGATAAATTAAATCTTGTAGATGGGTCAAATGACGAAAATAGATTAGTTATCATTTTCAATTTAATTTAATTATATTTTTAATAAATTTATTTTTATTATTATTATTTTCATATTTGAAAGAAAAATAATTTATTGAATTAAATAATAAAAAAATTATAATAAATATAAAAAATAATATAAGTCAGTTTATTGGTGCTATTTGAGGAATTAAAAAATATTAATTATTTAATTATTTTAGTTTGACAAACTAACGTTATATTTTAACTAATTTTTTCATTAGAAATAGACGTTAAACTATTATTATATGGTTTAAGAGACCACTACTTACTTTCAGTCATCTAATGAATTTATTTTAGAAATTCATTTAATGAAAAAGTTAGGGGAAATTCTTTCTAATACAATGGGCATAAAACTATGATTTGCCCCACAAATTTCAGAACATTGACCAAAAAATAATCCTGCTCGATTTATAAAAAAGTTAATTTGGTTTAATCGACCTGGTATTGCATCAATTTTTACACTTAATGACGGAATTGTTCATGAGTGAAGAACATCAGCTGCTGTAACTATTATTCGAATTTGAGAATTATAAGGAAGTACAATACGGTTGTCTACATCTAATAAACGGAATCTATTAATTTTTAATTCATTATAAGGAATTATATATGAATCGAATTCAATATTTTTGAAGTCTGTATATTCATAAGATCAATATCATTGATGTCCAATAGATTTAATTGAAATTATTGGGTTATTAATTTCATCTAATAAATAAAGTAAATTTAAAGAAGGTAAAGCAATAAAAATTAAAGTAATAGCAGGTAAAATTGTTCAAATTAATTCAATTATTTGTCCTTCTAATAAAAATCGATAGTTTAATTTATTAAAAAATAAGCTTAATATTAAGTAACCTACTATTACAGTAATTATAAGTAAAATTATTAATGTATGATCATGAAAGTAAATTAATTGCTCTATTAAAGGTGAAGCTCTATCTTGAGTAGAAATTGAGTATCATGTTGCGATTTCTAAAAAAAGTTTAAACTTTATATATGGGACTTAAATCCATTGCACTAATCTGCCATATTAGAATTCTGAGGCTAGAAGAGGTAACTCAGAATATCTATGTTCAGCAGGAGGCATAAGTTGAAATCATTCAATTGAAGTATTCATATGTATAGAAGAAATTCTTTTACGTAAAGAAATAAAACTTTCTCAGATAATAAATAAAAATAAAAAAATTGCAATTAATGAAATTATTGAACCAATTGAAGAAATAATATTTCAAGTAGTATAAGCATCTGGATAGTCAGAGTAACGTCGGGGTATTCCTCTTAACCCTAAAAAATGTTGAGGGAAAAAAGTTAAATTAACTCCAATAAATATAATTAAAAATTGAATTTTAAGATATTTATTGTTTAAAGTTAAACCAGTAAATAATGGAAATCATTGAATAAATCCGGCTATAATTGCAAAAACTGCTCCTATTGATAAAACATAATGGAAATGAGCTACTACATAATAAGTGTCATGAAGAATAATGTCAATAGAAGAATTTGCTAAAATTACCCCTGTTAATCCTCCTACAGTAAATAAAAAAACAAACCCTAAAGATCATAGTATAGAGGGCGAATAGTTAATTTGTGTTCCGTGAAGAGTTGCTAATCAACTAAAAATTTTAATTCCTGTAGGAACTGCAATAATCATGGTTGCTGAAGTAAAATAAGCACGTGTATCAACGTCTATTCCTACAGTAAATATATGGTGAGCTCATACTACAAATCCTAATAACCCAATTGCTATTATAGCATAAATTATACCTAAAGTTCCAAAGGTTTCCTTTTTACCTCTTTCTTGACAAATAATATGAGAAATTATACCAAATCCTGGTAAAATTAAAATATAAACTTCAGGATGTCCAAAAAATCAAAATAAATGTTGATAAAGAATTGGATCGCCGCCTCCCGCCGGATCAAAAAAAGAAGTATTTAAGTTTCGATCTGTTAAAAGTATAGTAATAGCTCCTGCTAAAACAGGAAGTGATAATAATAAAAGTAAAGCTGTAATTACTACAGCTCAGACAAATAATGGCATACGATCAAATGTTATTCCTACAGATCGTATATTAATTACAGTTGTAATAAAATTTACAGCCCCTAAAATAGAGGAAATACCAGCTAAATGAAGACTAAAAATAGCTAAATCAACAGAAGCTCCTCCATGGGCAATATTGGAAGATAAAGGGGGGTAAACAGTTCATCCTGTTCCTGCCCCTCTTTCTACTATCCTTCTTATTAATAATAGAGATAATGAAGGAGGTAATAATCAAAATCTTATATTATTTATCCGAGGGAAAGCTATGTCAGGGGCTCCTAATATTAAAGGGACTAGTCAGTTTCCGAATCCACCAATTATAATTGGTATAACTATAAAAAAAATTATAATGAAAGCATGAGCTGTTACAATTACATTATAAATTTGATCATCTCCAATTAAAGTTCCGGGGTTTCCTAATTCTGCTCGAATTAAAATTCTTAAAGAAGTTCCAACTATTCCTGCTCAAGCACCAAAAATAAAATAAAGGGTGCCAATATCTTTATGGTTTGTTGAAAATAATCACTTATTCAAGTAAAATGGCTGAGAATAAGCGATAAACTGTAAATTTATTAACGAAATTAATTTCTTTTACTAGTCTTATATTCAAAAATGATATTAAATTGCAAATTTAAAGGAGGGGTTGCCCTAAGGCTTAAAGATTTATTTTCTTTATTAGCAGTTTTGAAGACTACAAGTTTATTTTAACTTAAATCCTTAATAAATATTAAAGATTATTGTTAAAAATACTAACCTTATTAAAGCAATAAAATTTGAAATTATAAATATTCAATGTTTATTTAATTTTATAAAATTAAAATTAATTTCGTTTATATTGATAATTAATGAAGTGAAAGTAATTCGTATATAAAAATATAAAGTTATTAAAGTTATAATAACTATAATAAAACTTAACATCAATAAATTATTTTCAATTATAATTTGAATTGTTAATCATTTAGGTAAAAATCCTAAAAATGGGGGCAATCCCCCTAACGATAAAAAATTTAAAATAAAAAATAATTTTAATATTGAATTATTAGTTATATTTTTATATAATTGGGATAAATAAAAAATATTTAATTTTTTAAATATTATAATAATATTAATAGAAATAATTGAATAAGTAATAAAATAAATTATTCAAATAGATTCTATAAATAATAAAGATCTCAATATTCACCCAATATGGTTAATTGATGAGTAGGCTAGGATTTTACGTAGACTAGTTTGGTTAATCCCTATAATTCCTCTGATTAATATAGAAAATATAATAATAATTGAAAAAAAGATGTTTATTTCATTATTATAAAAAATCAAAATAAATGGGGCGATTTTTTGCCAAGTTAATAATAACAAGCAATTTATTCAATTAATTCCCTCTATTACTTCTGGAAATCAAAAATGGAAAGGAGCAGCTCCCATTTTTGTTAATAAAGAAGAATTAAGGATTAAGTTGAATTTTTGTTCCCATAAATGAAAAATATTAGATGATATTAAAATAATTGTAAATATTAAAATTGTTGAAGCTAAAGCTTGAGTAATGAAGTATTTTAATGACGCTTCATTATTTATTATATTTTTATAATTTGAAAATAAAGGAATGATAGAAAGTAGATTAATTTCTAATCCTATTCATATTCCTAGTCAAGAGTATGAAGAGATGGTAATTATGGTGCCAATTATTAATGATAAATAAAATAATAATTTATATATATAGAAAATTAAAAAGAAAAGGAGTATAACCTTTATAAAAGGGGTATGAACCCATTAGCTTAATTAGCTTATCTTTTTAGTTCTTAGTATAAGATGTACAAAAGTTTTTGATACTTTAAGAAATAGTTTAATTCTGTTGGAACTAATGAAGGTAAAAAATTTTACATGCCCTATTCTATCAAAATAATTCTTTCATCAGACACTTCATTCTTATTTAATTAAAAAAAACTATTTTGTATGTTTTTAATTTTTTTTATTATTATTAATTAATTTAGTTAAAAATATTTAGTAAATTTTTTAGTAAGAAAGAGGAGTAGTTACCTGCGGATAATTCTAAAATTTTTGAAAAAAATCGGCAAAATTTGTTTTAGATGGAATTTCAATAATATCGAGGAAAAAAAATCTCGATTTTTGTGCATTTTTTGGGTCCCAAAATGCACACTTTTTTTTTACGCTAAATTTAGTTAACTAGTCAAAATTTAAATTAAATACGGTAAAAATTGCCTAAAATTTGTAAAAAAAAAAATTATTTAATAAAAATTAACATAATATATAGATATTAGTATATATTTATATATATATATATACATATTAAATTTGTATATATTATATATTAGGATATAATGATATTTGTATCTTATGTGATATATGATTAAGTCTATTTATTAGTATAGGATATTAAATAAATTTGATTAAAAAAAAAGAAAAAAGTATTAGTATATTAATATTTAAATAATATATAATTAAATATTTCTTATTAATTAATTAATTATTTATATATATATAATTAATTATTTATATATATATAATTATATATTAATATATATTTATATTATAAGTATATAGTCAATATTTAATATATATATATATAAATATTTAATATACATATATATATATATTAAATAAATTAATAATATATTTATTAATATTGAATTAATATAACATTTATATAGTAATAAAAATTAATTTTTTAAAATATTATATAGTTTTAAAAATAAAAAGATTATTATTTATAAATATTTTTTTTTTAACAAATAAAT